CGATTAAAGTCCTACGTGATCTGAGTTCAGACCGGAGTAATCCAGGTCAGTTTCTATCTGTAATGCTACTTCTTTCTAGTACGAAAGGACCGAGAGAAGGGGGCCTATATTATAAAACACGCCCCACCCCGACCTAATGACATCAACTAAACTAGACAAAAGGAGGGCACAAACCCACATCAAGATAAGATTAATTAAGATGGCAGAGCCCGGTAATTGCAAAAGGCCTAAGCCCTTTCACCCGGAGGTTCAAATCCTTCTCTTAATTATGATAACCCTATTGGCTACCCATGTAATCAACCCCTTAGCTTACATTGTACCAGTCCTGCTAGCAGTCGCCTTCTTAACTCTAATCGAACGAAAAGTCCTAGGGTATATACAACTACGCAAAGGCCCAAATGTAGTAGGACCATATGGACTACTACAACCAATCGCAGACGGAGTCAAACTATTTATTAAAGAGCCCATCCGCCCCTCAACCTCCTCCCCCCTATTATTCCTCACCACACCCATGCTAGCTTTTACCCTAGCCATAATACTATGAGCACCAATACCCATCCCCCACCCAATAACAGATCTCAACCTAGGCATACTATTTATCCTAGCCCTCTCCAGCCTAGCCGTATACTCCGTCCTAGGCTCTGGCTGAGCCTCCAATTCAAAATACGCCCTAATCGGAGCACTACGAGCAGTTGCCCAAACTATCTCATATGAAGTCAGCCTAGGACTAATCCTACTATCAATTATCATCTTCACAGGAGGCTTCACCCTACAAATATTTAACACAACCCAAGAAACAATCTGGCTCCTCCTTCCAGCCTGGCCCCTGGCCGCTATATGATACACCTCCACCCTAGCAGAGACAAACCGCGCCCCCTTCGATCTCACAGAGGGAGAGTCAGAATTAGTATCAGGATTCAACGTAGAATACGCAGGAGGGCCATTCGCACTATTCTTCCTAGCAGAATATGCTAACATCCTCCTAATAAACACTCTATCCGCCATTCTATTCTTAGGCACGACCCACACCCCAACCATTCCAGAACTAGCCTCCCTTGGTATCATAACAAAAGCCGCACTACTATCTATACTTTTCTTATGGGTACGCGCCTCCTACCCGCGCTTCCGATATGATCAACTTATACACCTAGTATGAAAAAATTTCCTACCAATAACACTAGCACTAATCCTATGACATGCTGCCCTACCAATCGCATTTATAGGCCTACCGCCCCAACTATAACAGGAGTTGTGCCCGAACGCCCAAGGACCACTTTGATAGAGTGACTAATGGGGGTTAAAATCCCCCCGACTCCTTAGAAAGAAGGGACTCGAACCCATATTCTGGAGATCAAAACTCCAAGTGCTTCCACTACACCACTTCCTAGTAAGATCAGCTAAACTAAGCTTTTGGGCCCATACCCCAAAAATGTAGGTTAAAATCCTTCTCTTACCAATGAGCCCTTATATTACTATAATCCTCCTATCAAGCTTAGGCCTAGGCACAACCCTAACCTTCATAAGCTCCCACTGACTATTAGCCTGAATAGGCCTAGAAATTAATACATTAGCAATCTTACCACTAATAGCCCAACACCACCACCCACGGGCAGTAGAAGCCACCACCAAATATTTCCTAGCCCAAGCAACTGCTGCAGCAACAATCCTATTTGCCAGCACTATCAACGCCTGAGCTACAGGAGAATGAAACATCAACTGCCTCTCACACCCAGTTGCAACCACATTAATCATAATAGCCCTAGCACTAAAAGTAGGACTAGCCCCCATACATTTCTGAATACCCCCCGTTATGCAAGGACTAGACCTGCCCACAGGACTAATCATAGCCACATGACAAAAACTAGCACCATTCGCACTAATCATCCAAACTACCACCACAATCCACCCACAACTACTAACCCTCCTAGGACTACTATCAATCTTCATCGGAGGCTGAGGGGGCCTTAGTCAAACCCAACTACGAAAAATCCTAGCCTATTCATCCATCGCCCACCTAGGATGAATAATCATCATTACACAGTTTAAACCCCAACTAACCATCCTAGCCCTAGTCACCTACATTATCATGACATCTGCAACATTCCTAGCATTCAAACTAATATCCGCCACAAAAATCAATACGCTAGCAATAGCATGATCAAAAACCCCTGCCACCACAGCCATCACCGCCCTAGTACTACTCTCTCTAGGAGGTCTCCCCCCTCTCACAGGCTTTATACCAAAATGACTAATCCTGCAAGAACTGGCTACACAAGAACTCCCCGTAGTAGCAACCATTGCAGCACTCAGCGCTCTCCTAAGTCTTTACTTTTACCTACGACTATGCTACGCTATGACCCTCACAATCCCACCAAACACAAACAATGCCTCCACCCCTTGACGACTACAAAATACACAAAATACAGCCCTCCTAGCCACCTCCTTAGCCACAGCTCTCCTACTCCTCCCACTAACCCCCCTAGCACAAGCATTAACCACCTAGAGATTTAGGATAATACTACAGACCAAAAGCCTTCAAAGCTTTAAGTAGGAGTGAAAATCTCCTAATCTCTGTATTAAGGCTTGCAGGACTCTATCCCACATCTTCTGAATGCAACCCAGACACTTTAATTAAGCTAAAGCCTTACTAGATGAGAAGGCCTCGATCCTACAAACTCCTAGTTAACAGCTAGACGCTCAAGCCAGCGAGCATTCATCTACTTCCCCCGCCTCAAAGAATAAAGGCGGGGGAAGCCCCGGCAGACGTCAATCTGCTTCTTCGGATTTGCAATCCAATATGTTTTACACCACAAGGCTTATGATAGGAAAAGGATTTAAACCTTTGTTCATGGAGCTACAATCCACCGCCTAACCCTCGGCCATCCTACCTGTGACGATCACGCGCTGATTCTTCTCAACCAACCATAAAGACATTGGCACCCTTTACTTAGTATTTGGTGCCTGAGCCGGGATAGTTGGCACAGCCCTTAGCCTGCTCATCCGAGCAGAGCTAGCCCAACCTGGCACACTTCTGGGCGACGATCAGATTTACAATGTTATTGTTACTGCTCACGCCTTTGTAATAATCTTCTTTATAGTAATACCAATTATGATTGGAGGCTTTGGCAATTGACTTGTGCCCCTAATAATTGGAGCACCAGATATAGCCTTCCCCCGAATAAACAACATAAGCTTCTGACTCCTCCCCCCTTCTTTCTTATTACTCCTCGCTTCCTCTGGAGTTGAAGCAGGGGCAGGAACAGGATGAACCGTATACCCCCCTCTTGCAGGAAACCTCGCACATGCAGGAGCCTCTGTAGACCTAACAATTTTCTCACTTCACCTTGCAGGGGTCTCATCAATCCTAGGGGCGATCAATTTCATCACAACAATCATTAACATGAAGCCCCCTGCTATTTCACAATACCAAACACCCCTATTCGTGTGGGCTACCCTAATTACAGCTGTGCTGCTACTACTATCCCTCCCAGTACTAGCTGCTGGCATTACTATACTACTAACCGATCGAAACCTAAATACTACTTTCTTTGACCCTGCAGGAGGAGGGGATCCAATTCTCTACCAGCATCTTTTCTGATTCTTCGGTCACCCAGAGGTATATATTTTAATCCTCCCTGGGTTCGGCATAATCTCCCATATTGTAGCTTACTATGCCGGTAAAAAAGAGCCCTTTGGCTATATAGGAATGGTTTGAGCCATAATGGCCATTGGCCTATTAGGCTTCATCGTCTGAGCCCACCACATATTTACAGTAGGAATAGATGTAGACACCCGAGCATACTTCACATCAGCAACAATAATTATCGCAATTCCAACAGGGGTTAAGGTATTTAGCTGACTAGCCACCCTACATGGAGGATCAATTAAATGAGAAACCCCACTACTGTGAGCCCTCGGGTTCATCTTCCTCTTCACAGTGGGAGGCCTTACTGGGATCGTACTAGCCAACTCATCCTTAGACATTGTACTACACGACACCTATTATGTAGTAGCCCACTTCCACTACGTCCTGTCAATGGGGGCTGTGTTTGCCATTATGGGAGCCTTTGTACACTGATTCCCCCTCTTCACAGGGTACACACTACACAATACCTGAACAAAAATCCATTTCGGAACAATATTTGTAGGCGTAAACCTCACCTTCTTTCCACAACACTTCCTAGGCCTAGCCGGAATGCCACGACGATACTCAGACTACCCAGACGCCTACTCGTTATGAAACATTATCTCATCAATTGGCTCCCTAGTATCCCTAGTTGCAGTAGTAATATTCCTGTACATCCTATGAGAAGCATTCACTGCTAAACGGGAAGTCCTCTCTGTAGAGCTAACAGCCACAAACCCAGAATGACTGCATGGATGTCCCCCGCCTTATCATACATTCGAGGAGCCGGCCTTTGTACAAGTACAAACAAACTAACGAGAAAGGAAGGAATCGAACCCCCATAAACTAGTTTCAAGCCAGTCACATAACCGCTCTGTCACTTTCTTCTATAAGGTACTAGTAAAATAAATTACCTTGCCTTGTCGAGGCAAAATTGCAGGTTAGACCCCTGCGTACCTTAAGCTTATATAGCTTAATGGCACATCCCTCACAACTAGGATTCCAAGACGCGGCCTCCCCTGTAATAGAAGAGCTTCTCCACTTCCACGACCATGCCTTAATAATCGTTTTCCTAATTAGCACCTTAGTATTATATATTATTGTTGTAATAGTAACAACCAAACTTACAAATAAATACATCTTAGACTCCCAAGAAATCGAAATCGTATGAACGATTCTCCCAGCAGTTATTCTTATTATAATTGCTCTCCCCTCTTTACGAATCCTGTATCTAATAGACGAAGTCAATGACCCACACCTAACCGTGAAAGCCATGGGCCACCAATGATACTGAAGCTACGAATACACGGACTATGAAGACCTAGCCTTCGACTCATATATAGTCCCAACACAAGACCTAGCCCCTGGGCAATTCCGACTACTTGAAACAGACCATCGAATAGTAATCCCGATAGAGTCCCCAGTTCGAGTCTTAGTTTCCGCTGAAGACGTCTTACACTCCTGAGCCGTCCCAGCATTAGGCGTCAAAATAGACGCAGTTCCAGGACGACTAAACCAAACATCCTTCATTACCTCTCGCCCCGGAGTATACTACGGACAGTGCTCTGAAATTTGTGGGGCCAACCACAGCTTTATACCCATCGTCGTAGAAGCCGTCCCCCTAGAACACTTTGAAAACTGGTCCTCTCTTATGCTTGAAGCCGCCTCACTGGAAAGCTAAATAGGGCCTAGCGTTAGCCTTTTAAGCTAAAGATTGGTGACCCCCAACCACCTCCAGTGACATGCCACAATTAAACCCCGCCCCATGATTTGCAATTCTCGTATTCTCGTGACTAATCTTCCTAACAGTAATCCCAACTAAAGTCTTAAAGCACACCTTCACAAACGAAATTACAGCACTAAGCGCTGAAAAACTAAAATCAGACACCTGAAACTGACCATGGCACTAAACCTATTCGACCAATTCATAAGTCCCACACATCTTGGTGTTCCCCTAATCGCCATCGCCCTGACCCTGCCCTGAATCCTAGTGCCTTCTCCAACCAATCGCTACCAAACCAACCGACTAATTTCTCTACAAAGCTGATTCATCAAAACATTTACACAACAACTATTAACACCCCTAAATAAAGGAGGGCACAAATGAGCAATAATCCTAGCCTCCTTAATAATCTTCATCCTGATACTAAACATTTTAGGGCTACTACCATACACATTTACTCCAACAACCCAACTCTCACTAAATATAGGCCTAGCTGTACCACTCTGACTGGCCACAGTAATTATTGGGCTACGCAATCAACCCACCGCAGCCCTGGGCCACCTTCTGCCAGAAGGGACCCCAGCCCTCCTCATCCCCATCCTCATCATTATCGAAACAATTAGCCTATTTATCCGACCTCTTGCACTAGGGGTACGACTCACAGCCAACCTCACAGCAGGACACCTCTTAATTCAACTAATTTCAACTGCAACCATCACCCTTTTACCAATAATAACCACAGTAGCAGCACTTACCGCCATCCTCCTGGTTCTACTAACCCTCTTAGAAGTGGCAGTTGCCATTATCCAAGCATACGTATTTGTCCTCCTATTAAGCCTCTACCTACAAGAAAACGTCTAATGGCCCACCAAGCACATGCATATCACATGGTTGATCCAAGCCCATGGCCCTTAACCGGGGCAATAGCTGCTCTCCTAATAACATCAGGTCTGGCAATCTGATTCCACTTCCACTCAACGACCCTCCTGGCACTAGGACTAACATTGCTACTCCTCACAATATACCAATGATGACGAGACATCGTACGAGAAGGCACTTTCCAAGGCCACCACACCCCTCCAGTACAAAAAGGCCTGCGATACGGAATAATCTTGTTTATCACCTCAGAAGTACTCTTTTTCCTAGGGTTCTTCTGAGCCTTCTATCACTCCAGTCTGGCCCCCACCCCTGAACTAGGAGGATGCTGACCTCCAACAGGCATTACGCCACTAGACCCCTTTGAAGTGCCACTACTTAACACCGCCGTGCTCCTGGCCTCGGGGGTAACAGTAACCTGGGCCCACCACAGCCTAATAGAAGGCGAACGCAAGCAAGCAATTCAATCCCTAGCCCTAACTGTCCTGCTAGGTCTATACTTCACCGCCCTCCAAGCTATAGAATACTACGAAGCCCCTTTCACCATTGCAGACGGAGTTTATGGCTCAACTTTCTTCGTAGCCACAGGCTTCCACGGACTACATGTTATTATTGGCTCAACTTTCCTTATCATTTGCCTATTACGACAAATCCAATATCACTTTACATCAGAACACCACTTCGGATTTGAAGCAGCCGCCTGATACTGACATTTCGTAGATGTAGTGTGATTGTTCCTATACGTCTCTATTTACTGATGAGGCTCATATCTTTCTAGTATTAAATGTTAGTACGAGTGGCTTCCAACCACCTAGCCTTGGTTAAACCCCAAGGAAAGATAATGAACTTAATTATAGCTGTCCTACTCATCACCACAACCCTCTCCCTAGTGCTGGCCATAGTATCATTCTGACTACCACAGATGTCCCCAGACGCAGAGAAACTCTCCCCCTACGAATGCGGTTTCGACCCTTTAGGATCAGCACGCCTACCATTCTCACTACGATTCTTTCTAGTGGCCATCCTATTCCTGCTATTTGATTTAGAAATTGCCCTTCTTCTCCCACTACCTTGAGGCAACCAACTACCAAACCCAACATACACACTCCTGTGAACCGCAACAATCCTTATTCTACTCACACTGGGCCTAATTTACGAATGGCTGCAAGGAGGCCTAGAATGGGCTGAATAGGGGATTAGTCCAAGCATAAGACCTCTGATTTCGGCTCAGAAAACCACGGTTAAAGTCCATGATCCCCTTATGACACCAGTATACTTCAGCTTTACCTCAGCATTCACCTTAGGTTTAATAGGCCTAGCCTTTCACCGCACCCATCTCTTATCTGCACTATTATGCCTAGAAGGAATAATGTTATCATTATTTATTGCCCTAGCCTTATGAATATTACAATTAGAATCAACTGCCTTCTCAGCAGCCCCTGTTCTCCTACTAGCCTTCTCCGCCTGCGAGGCCAGTGCAGGCTTAGCCCTACTGGTCGCCACAGCTCGAACCCACGGAACAGATCGTCTCCAAGCGCTAAATCTTCTACAATGCTAAAAATCCTAGTCCCTACAATTATGCTGTTCCCAACAATCTGGCTTTCAACTCCAAAATGACTATGAACCACTACAACCCTTCAAAGCCTAGCCATCGCACTAGTTAGCCTTACCTGAATTAAATGGTCCTCAGAAACAGGCTGAACCTCCTCAAACCTCTACATAGGTACAGACCCTCTCTCAACACCCCTACTGGTACTCACTTGTTGACTCCTGCCCCTCATAATTCTTGCCAGCCAAAACCACATTAAAACAGAACCTCTCAACCGCCAACGAAACTACATCACCCTCCTGGCCTCCCTACAAACCTTCCTAATTATAGCATTCGGCGCCACAGAGATCATCATATTCTACGTTATATTTGAAGCCACCCTCATCCCCACACTAATTATTATTACCCGCTGAGGAAACCAGGCTGAACGCCTAAGTGCCGGCACATACTTTCTGTTTTATACCCTAGCAGGGTCCCTCCCCCTACTAGTAGCCCTACTATTACTTCACCAAAACCTAGGAACCCTCTCAATACTCACAATCCAATACTCACACCCCTTAACCCTTAACTCCTGAGGAGATAAGATTTGATGGGCGGGCTGTTTAATCGCCTTCCTAGTAAAAATACCCCTATATGGCGTCCACCTGTGACTACCTAAAGCCCACGTAGAGGCCCCTGTAGCAGGCTCCATAGTACTAGCAGCAATTTTACTAAAACTAGGAGGCTATGGCATAATACGAATGATAATTATCCTCGACCCCCTATCTAAAGATCTAGTCTACCCCATTATTGCACTAGCCCTGTGAGGAGTCGTTATAACAGGGTCAATCTGTTTACGACAAACCGACCTAAAATCACTAATTGCCTATTCTTCTGTAAGCCACATAGGCCTGGTCGCAGGAGGCATCTTAATCCAAACCCCGTGAGGCTTTACCGGAGCCCTAGTATTAATAATCGCCCACGGTCTAGTCTCATCCGCCCTATTCTGCTTAGCTAACACAACCTACGAACGAACCCACAGCCGAACAATGCTCCTAGCCCGAGGTTTACAACTCATCTTCCCTTTGACCGCTGTCTGATGATTTACTTCAAACCTAGCAAACCTAGCCCTCCCCCCTCTACCAAACCTAATAGGAGAACTAGTAATTATCACAGCAATATTCAACTGATCCCCTTGGACCCTAGCACTAACCGGAGCGGGAACCCTAATTACCGCAGCCTACTCACTCTATCTCTTCCTGATAACCCAACGAGGCCCCCTACCACAACACATCATCAACCTACAGCCCTTTCACACACGAGAACATTTACTAATAACACTCCATCTGCTACCAATCATCCTCCTTATCACAAAACCAGAAATCATATGAGGCTGATGGTACTGTAGATATAGTTTAACATAAAACATTAGATTGTGGTTCTAAAAATAGAGGTTAAACTCCTCTTATCCACCGAAAGAGGCCCGAAGCAATAAGGACTGCTAATCCCTATCCCCACGGTTAAACTCCGTGGCTCATTCAAATGCTCCTAAAGGATAATAGTCCATCCATTGGTCTTAGGAACCAAAAACTCTTGGTGCAACTCCAAGTAGCAGCTATGGTAAACACTATTATAACTACTACCCTACTCCTGACTCTAACAATCTTAATTTGGCCCCTATTCATAACACTAACTCCAAAGCCACTAAGCCCAGACTGAGCCACTAAACACGCCAAAACCGCCGTAAGCACCGCATTCTTTATCAACATCCTCCCACTCATCATCTTCCTAGACCAAGGAGCAGAAAATATTATCACCACCTGAAACTGAATAAATATCATAAACTTTGACATTAATGTTAGCTTCAAGTTCGACCACTATTCCCTAGTATTCACCCCCATCGCTCTGTACGTAACATGATCCATTCTAGAATTTGCGTCATGATATATACACTCCGACCCACACCTAAACCGATTCTTTAAATACTTATTATTATTTCTAGTAGCCATAATCACCCTAGTCACCGCTAACAACCTCTTTCAACTATTCATTGGATGGGAGGGAGTCGGCATTATATCTTTCCTACTAATCGGCTGATGGCACGGACGAGCCGATGCCAATACAGCTGCCCTACAAGCAGTCCTCTACAACCGAGTAGGAGACGTAGGCTTCATCCTAACTATTGCCTGAATCGCAATAAACCTCAACTCATGAGAAATCCCACAAATCTTCCTACTAGCCAAAGACTTCGACATAACACTCCCCCTCATGGGGATTATCCTAGCCGCCACAGGCAAATCCGCCCAATTTGGCCTACATCCCTGACTACCATCAGCAATAGAAGGCCCAACCCCAGTTTCAGCCCTACTGCACTCAAGCACAATAGTCGTCGCAGGAATTTTCCTACTAATCCGACTACACCCCTTAATAGAGAATAACCAACTGGCCCTCACCACCTGCCTCTGCCTAGGCGCTATAACGACCCTATTCACCGCTACTTGCGCCCTAACTCAAAATGACATCAAAAAAATTGTAGCTTTCTCAACATCCAGCCAGCTAGGCCTAATAATAGTCACCATTGGACTAAACCAACCACAACTAGCCTTCCTACACATTTGCACCCACGCTTTCTTCAAGGCCATGCTATTTCTATGCTCTGGCTCAATCATTCACAGCCTAAACGACGAACAAGACATCCGAAAAATGGGAGGCCTCCACAAACTAATACCATTCACCTCCTCCTGCCTAATCGTCGGCAGCCTAGCACTTACAGGCATACCATTCCTAGCAGGCTTTTTCTCAAAAGACGCTATCCTCGAAGCCCTAAACACCTCCCATCTAAACGCCTGCGCCCTTGCCCTCACACTAATCGCCACATCTTTCACCGCAGTCTACAGCCTTCGAGTCGTATTCTTTGTGACCATGGGCTCCCCTCGGTTCCTCCCCCTATCACCAATCAATGAAAACCATCCCGCAGTAATCGCCCCCATTGAACGTCTAGCCTGAGGAAGTATCCTCGCAGGTTTAATCATCACCTCAAACTTCCTCCCACTAAAAACCCCCATTATAACAATACCCCTTTCCCTTAAAATAGCCGCCCTAGCAGTCACAATTACAGGCCTAATTATTGCCTTGGCCCTCGCCACAACAACTTCAAAACAAATCAAAATCACCCCAATTCTTATACTCCACAACTTCTCCAACATGCTTGGGTTCTTCCCACCGATTATTCACCGCCTAGCCCCAAAAATCAACCTTACATTAGGAAAACAAGCTACAAAATTAGACCGACAATGACTAGAAATAGGCCCCAAAGGACTGCACCCACTACATAACCTCATCTCCTCAACATTTGACAACATAAACACCAATATTATCAAAGTCTACCTCACCTTCTACCTAATTTCCACAGCTCTTATCATTGCCGCCCTATCCATAACCTAGACTGCTCGAAGCGCCCCCCGCTCCAAACCTCGAGTCAACTCTAACACCACAAAAAGACACAACAACAATACTCACGCACACACAACCAACATACCGCCCCCAACAGAATACATCAAAGAAATACCACTAATATCACCCCGCACTACAAAAAACTCCTTGAACTCATCCACAACAACCCAACCACCATGCCCACCTCAAAATCACCACACAGCTACCCCCACTCCAAACAAATACATCAAAACATAAGCCTTAACTGAACCCGCTCCCCAAGTCTCAGGAAAAGGTTCAGCTGCCAAAGCCGCTGAATACGCAAAGACTACCAACATTCCACCCAAATAAATCAAAAACAACATTAAACCCACTAACGACCCACCATGCCCAATCAAAACCCCGCACCCAACTCCTGCCGCCATTGCCAAGCCCAAAGCAGCAAAATAAGGAGCAGGGTTAGAAGCAACTCCCACCAACCCAACTACCAATCCTAACAAAAGAAGATCAAGAAAATATATCATAATTCTCGCCCGGATTTTAACCAGAACTAATGACTTGAAAAACCACCGTTGTAATTCAACTACAAGAACCATGGTCACCCGTAAAACTCACCCCTTATTCAAAATCATCAATGACGCACTAATCGACCTCCCTGCCCCATCAAATATCTCTGCCTGATGAAACTTTGGCTCTCTTCTACTACTATGTCTTGCAGTACAAATCCTAACAGGACTATTTTTAGCCATACATTATACCTCCGACGTTTCAACCGCCTTCTCCTCAGTAGCCCATATCTGTCGAGACGTCAACTATGGTTGAATCATCCGCAATCTGCACGCCAACGGAGCCTCATTCTTCTTCATCTGTATCTACCTCCACATCGGACGAGGACTATACTATGGCTCCTACCTATATAAAGAAACCTGAAACATCGGTGTCGTCCTCCTACTACTAGTAATAATAACCGCATTCGTGGGCTACGTCCTACCATGAGGCCAAATGTCCTTCTGAGGCGCCACAGTAATCACAAATCTCCTATCAGCCGTACCCTACATGGGAGACGCCCTAGTACAATGAATTTGAGGGGGTTTCTCCGTAGATAATGCAACATTGACACGATTCTTCACATTCCACTTCCTTCTCCCATTCGCAGTTATTGCAGCCACAATCCTCCACGCCCTTTTCCTGCACGAAACAGGCTCCAACAATCCAATCGGACTAAACTCCGACGCAGACAAAATCTCCTTCCACCCCTACTTTTCATACAAAGACCTTCTTGGATTCGCCACCCTTATTACTGCTCTCGCAGCCCTAGCCCTGTTCTCACCAAACCTCCTAGGCGACCCAGAAAACTTCACCCCAGCAAATCCCTTAGTAACCCCTCCCCACATTAAACCAGAATGATACTTTCTATTCGCTTACGCAATCCTACGATCCATCCCAAACAAATTAGGAGGAGTCCTAGCACTGCTATTTTCTATCCTAGTACTAATAGTCGTCCCCCTACTACACACCTCCAAACAACAAGGACTAACCTTTCGCCCCATCACCCAGTTCTTATTCTGAGCCCTTGTTGCCGACGTATTCATCCTAACCTGAATCGGCGGAATACCAGTCGAACACCCATTTATTATTATCGGCCAAATCGCCTCAATCCTCTACTTCATACTATTCCTGATTCTGGCCCCTATAGCAGGCTGGTTAGAAAACAAACTTCTTAACTTCAACTGCCCTAGTGGCTTAAACACAAAGCGCCGGTCTTGTAATCCGGAGATCGAAGG